AAGCAAATGTAGTGTTTTGGGCTTATTGTTGGTGTGAATGTTTTGTATTTTTATCTTGTTTTTTTTTTAAGTGAAAGATGGGTTCGTGATGCAGGGTATGTTGAGTTTTGGTGTGGGTTGTGTACGATAGTGCATGAAGGATGTATACTTTTATATTGCTTTTAATTGATTTGTTTTGCGTAATTTGGTTGAATTAATGGTCATGGAATTTAAAAAAGTTATTGATTTGTTGGATTAGAAATAGGGGGAAAGTGGAGGAAAGTTGAACGTAAATGGACGAATGATAAATGATTTGGAAAATCTAGGCTAGTATTATATAAAAATTGTTGTTTGTTTTGTTAAAATTACAATATAAAAATAAACGATAAAAAAAAGAATGAAAATGAAGGTTTGGGTAACAATTCCTAGTGAAGGAAAAATAACAAACTATGTCCGGCAACCATAACATTATCTGCCACCGTATAGGTAGCTGGGGGACCCACCATGAATGGGGTAAAAGTGCATCAGTGTCAAGTTTGAGACGACCTTATCCGAACAACCATGACACCAGGTACATTACAGACGTTCAGCCGCTCGAATACCATGTGATGTACACGTCAAGAGGAAGATAACTCCTGCTACGCACTTGAAGGGTTTAATGAAGAGACCCCAAAAAGAAAACAAGCGCCAAGTCGGTCGGATGCCGCGATCACGAGGCAAAGGGAGGATTATGCATCCGACCACTTGCATCTGTGAAGAGCAATAAGGAGGGGAAGATCCAAGTTATGGCCTGAAATAGGAACCAGAGGCGCAAAAGTGCAAGTTGGGCGAGGGTGTAGGGGGAAAGTATGGTCCTGAAGCTGGTAGCCGTGGGTAGCACCTACGTCGAGTAGCTCGGTTCTCGTGAGAACTACGATTAATAGATAACCAGGTTCTCTGGCTTGGGAGCCCTTGAGAGTGGTAGGACTAGAGGTTTTCTGTGGGGGTGGACTGAAACGTGTGGGATCGGGAATTCATTGGGGTGCTAGGATATTCCTCGTTTACTTGGTGAATTGTTATGTAAGGTGTGAGTTATTCGATCTTGGGTAAAGCTTGNCTTGTGTTGTTGGTAGGATTACTTGGGTTTGTTGTGCCTGTGGTGGGAATGTGCCTGGAAGGTTTTCTGTCCGTTTGGGGTGTTATGGGGGATAATATTTGAATTTGGTTAGGTCTTGCATTACTTGTTATGTGAGATATCCTACATGCATGTCATGTATAATGTGGTCGAGAATTGTATGCAAAGTAATACATAGCCAAAATCCCATGTAAAAACATGGGGGGGGAAGGGGGGGGGGGGGGAAAAAAAAAAAAATAAAGATTGGTTCCTGTAGTTAAAATTTTATAACAATGGTTTTTCAGCCCGTAGATCTTGGGGAGGGTCCAAGCAGGAACTTATGATAAATTTTGTACTTTTTATAACCCTATGCTTTGTTCTAGGAGGGTTAGCGGTTGCGTCTAACCCTTCTCCTTATTATGGGGTGGTGGGTCTGGTTGTGGCTTCTATTGCGGGATGTGGGTGATTGTTAAGTATGGGGGTTTCTTTTGTCTCTTTAGTGCTGGTTATAGTATATTTAGGGGGGATGCTGGTAGTGTTTGTTTACTCAGTGTCGCTGGCAGCGGATCCTTATCCTGAGTCTTGGGGAGATTGACGGGTTGTTGGTTATGGTGTTGGTATAGGGTTAGTTGTTGTTATTGTGGGGGTTGTTATGGGAGCGTTTTCTGAAGTGGTTATGGGAGGGGATACGGTGAATAATGGAGGTCTGTCGTGAACTCGAACTGATTTTAGTGGAGTAGCTATGTTTTACTCGTCTGGGTCAGGGCTGCTTTTAATTGCAGGGTGAGGCCTACTGTTAACACTGTTTGTGGTTTTAGAACTTGTACGGGGACTATCTCGGGGGGCAATTCGGGCGGTTTAATTGGTAAGTCAGAAAGTAGTTTAATTGAGAATGCCAGCTTTGGGAGTTGGTGGTAAAGGTTTGACTCCTTTCTTTCTGAGCTATTGTGGAAACTCTAAGAAGATGTTTAGTCTTCAATCTTTGGCTTACAAGACCAATGTTTTTATAAACTATTAGAGTTAATTAAAGTTTGAGAATTTTATTTTCTAGCGCACTCACGACAGGGAATAGGATTAGAATGATTGCGAAGTAGGCGAAGGAGGCTAGTTGGCCAATAATGATGAATGGGTGTTCGACTGGTTGGCTTCCTACTCATGTTAGGATTAGGAGGTCTGCAACTAGGGTTCAGAATAGGATTTGTGATAGGGGTCGGAAGGTTATGGAACGTTGTTTAGAGACATGGAGGAGAGGGATTAGGAATAGGACTAGGACTGAGGCGGCCAGGGCTAGGACTCCTCCTAGTTTGTTTGGGATAGATCGTAGAATGGCGTATGCAAATAGGAAGTATCATTCAGGTTTAATGTGTGGGGGTGTGGCTAGAGGATTGGCGGGCGTGAAATTTTCTGGGTCTCCTAGAAGGTTTGGGGAGAATAGAGCCAGGGTGATGAGAGGGATGAGCATTAGTGCGAATCCTAGTAGATCTTTGATTGAGTAGTATGGGTGGAATGGGATTTTGTCGCAGTCTGAGGGAATACCTAGCGGGTTGTTTGAGCCTGTTTCGTGAAGGAAGGTTAGGTGAACTAGTGTTAGGCCTGCGATTACAAAGGGTAGGAGGAAGTGGAAGGCAAAGAATCGGGTTAGTGTGGGGTTGTCTACTGAGAATCCACCTCATAGTCATTCTACCAGTGTTTGTCCAATGTATGGGATTGCTGAGAAAAGGTTTGTGATAACTGTTGCTCCTCAAAAAGACATTTGTCCTCAAGGCAGAACGTAGCCTACGAAGGCAGTTGCTATTAGTGTTAGGAGAAGGATTACTCCGATGTTTCAGGTTTCTTTGTTTAGGTATGAACCGTAGTAAAATCCTCGGCCGATGTGTAGGTAGATGCAAATGAAAAAGAAGGAAGCTCCGTTTGCGTGGAGGTTTCGGATTAGTCATCCGAATTGTACGTCTCGGCATATGTGGGCTACAGAAGCGAAGGCTAGGGAGGTATCTGCTGTGTAGTGCATGGCTAGTAGCAGACCTGTAATGATTTGTATGATTAGGCATAGGCCTAGTAGGGATCCAAAGTTTCATCAAGCTGAGATGTTTGATGGGGTTGGAAGGTCAATTAGGGAATTGTTGATGATTTTTAGTAGTGGGTGGTTTTTTCGTAGATTTAGGCCCATTAGGTTTGGTTCTGTATGTGGATAGAAGGATAATGAAGATTGATAGGGCGAAAGATCCTAGGTAGGCTTTAATTAGCCCTGTGTGGAAGGTGGTAGCGGTTTTTGATGCTATTATTTGCAGGTTGGCTAGTCCTTCAGGGCCTAGAAGTTTATATCAGGAGAGGTCAATTAGGTGGGAGGCAATGTTTTGGCCCCCGCTTAGTAGTTTTGTTGAGATAAATCGGTGTACTAGGGGATTAAAGTATCCTAGGGTTGTAGAGAAGTTTGAGAAGCGATTCTGTTTAGGGAGGATTAAGGCTTGAGTTATTTTTGAGAGTTCTAGGGCTAGAATAATTCCTAGTAGTGTTACTACGAGGGCTGTAATTTTGATAGAGAGTGGTATAGTTATTGGTGGGGTTTTTGTTGCAGGTGGAATGTATGAAGTGATTAGGAAACCTGCTACGATGCTTCCTAGTGCAAGGCGGGTGATTGAAGAAAGAACTGCTGGGTTGTTTTCGTTTATAGGAGTTAAAGGGGGGATTCGAACATATCCTGTTTGGACTAATAGGGTTATTCGAATAGTATAGACTGCGGTAAATGATGTGGCTAGGAGGGTTAGAACTAGAGCTCAGGCATTCAGGTATGAGGTGTTTAGGCTTTCGATGATTTGGTCTTTGGAGTAAAATCCTGCTAGGAATGGCGTTCCTATTAGGGCTAGGTTTCCAATAGTTAGGCATGAAGTTGTTGTTGGTAGTATTTTTTGAAGGCCCCCTATTTTTCGGATGTCTTGTTCGCCGTTAAGGCTGTGGATGATTGACCCGGAGCATAGGAATAGTATGGCCTTAAAGAATGCATGAGTTGAAATGTGTAGGAAGGCCAGTTGAGGTAGGTTTAGGCCGATTGTAACTATTATTAGGCCTAGTTGGCTGGATGTGGAGAAAGCGATGATTTTTTTGATATCGTTTTGGGTTAGGGCGCAGGTGGCTGCAAATAGTGTGGAAAGGGCCCCTAGACATAGGCATAGGGATAGGGCAGTAGGGTTATTGTGGAAGAGGGGGTGAGTTCGAATGAGTAGGAAAATTCCGGCAACTACTATGGTGCTGGAGTGGAGTAGGGCAGACACAGGGGTTGGGCCTTCTATAGCAGCTGGCAGTCACGGGTGGAGGCCAAATTGGGCGGATTTGCCGGCCGCAGCTAAAATTAGGCCTAGTAGTGGTAGTGTAGGGGTTTGGTCTTGAGATGAAATTTGTTGAATTTCTCACGTGTTTATGGTGGAGGCTAGTCATGCTATACATAGGATGAGCCCTACATCTCCGACTCGGTTGTATAGTACGGCTTGTAGGGCAGCGGTGTTTGCTTCTGCCCGGCCATGTCATCAGCTAATTAGTAGGAAGGATATGATTCCTACCCCTTCTCATCCGATGAATAGTAGGAATAGGTTGTTGGAGATAATTAGGATGAGTATGGCAATGAGGAATAGGAGGAGGAAGGTGAAAAATTTTGTGATGTGCGGGTCTGAAGCTATGTATCATGTTGCAAATTGTAGGATTGATCAGGAGACGAATAGGGCGATTGGGAAGAAAGTTAGTGAGTAGAAGTCTATTGTTAGGCTGACAGGGATTTTGAAGTTTATAATGAATTTTCATTCTCAGAAAGAAGTTAGGCTGTCTATTCCTGAGTGAATGTAAATGGTTATGGGGACTAGGCTAATTAGGAAGGAAGTCTTGACAGTATTAGTAATAATAGTTGGGGTGTTTTTTAGACTGTCTGATAGTATTGGGAAGATGATTGGGGTGCAGAGGACTGCTAGGGTGAGTAGTATGAATGTGTTTAGGATAAATATTTGATCCATTACTTTCACTTGGATTTGCACCAAGATTACTGGTTCCTAAGACCATTGGATTACTATTATCCTTTGAAAGTAAGGGGGCTGAGGTTTTATGCTCAGATGCAAGAATTAGCAGTTCTTGTTGGTTTAACCTCCCCTCGGCAAGTAAGAAGGGTCTAACTTCTATTTTTAGAATCACAATCTAATGTTTTGGTTAAACTATACTTGCATATGGGGATTCCTGAGATTAGTTCAGGTTTGAAAATAAGTAGGATTATGGGGATTATATGTAGGGCTATCAGGAGGTGTTCTCGTGTAGAGGAATTTTGAATTGAGGTGATGTGGGATGGCAGTATTCCTCGTTGTGTTATTATTAGTATGTGGAGGGTGTAGGAGGCAGTTAGTACAATTGTAGTTCCTGTTAGAATAATTGTCAGTGGGGATCAGTTGAATAGGGCTACTACAATAGTTAGTTCTGCTATGAGGTTAGTTGTTGGTGGCAGTGCCATGTTTGTTAGGTTTGCTAGTAGTCATCAGGTAGCCATAAGTGGTAGGAGTGGTTGCAGTCCTCGAGTTAGTAGAAGGATTCGGCTATGGGTTCGTTCGTAGTTTGTATTGGCTAGACAGAATAGTATTGAGGAGGTTAGGCCATGGGAGATTATTAGGATTATTGCTCCTGAGAAGGCTCATTGGGTTTGGATTATGGTTGCAGCGATGACTAGCCCTATGTGGCTTACAGAGGAGTAGGCGATCAGGGATTTCAGGTCGATTTGTCGTAGACAGATGGCGCTGGTTATTACTGCTCCTCATAGTGCTAAGGTGATGAATGGATAGTGCAGGTTGTTTGTGGAAGGATCTACTAGGATAGTGATTCGTATAATGCCGTAGCCACCTAGCTTTAGGAGGAGGGCTGCTAGTAGTATTGATCCGGCAATTGGGGCTTCTACGTGTGCTTTTGGGAGTCATAGGTGCAGTCCATATAGGGGGGCTTTTACTATGAAGGCTAGTAGAAGAGCTAAGCTTGCTAGTAGGCCTGTTCAAGAGTTGTTTATTGTTGGGTGTGATAGTTTGAGTATGGGGAAGTATAATGTGCCGATTTGGTTGTGCAGGTGAAGAATTGTGATTAGTAGGGGGAGAGAGCTGGCAAGCGTGTAGAATAGTAGGTAAATGCCTGCGTTTAGTCGTTCAGGTTGATTTCCTCATCGTGTAATGAGGATTAGAGTTGGAATAAGGGTTGCCTCAAATGCGATGTAGAATAGTATTAGTTCTGAGGCTGCGAAGGCTAGTAGGATAAAGGGTTGTACTGTAATTATGGTTGTGATAAAGATTCGTTTGCGGATAATTGGTTCTTGTTCTAGGTGGTTTTGGCTTGCTATGAGCATAAGGGGAAGTAGTCAGCACGATAGAACTAGTAGAGGAGAAGAGATTTGGTCGATTGAAGTTCAGTGAGTCAGTCCTTTGCTTGGGTAGTATGTTGGAACAAGTCATTGGAGGCTGACAGTGGCAATTAGTAGGCTGTGTGTTGTGGTATTGGTTCATAGGTGCTTGCAAGGAGAGAGGAAAGTTAGTGGTAGGAGTATGATGGTTGGAATGATGATTTTTAGCATTGTAGTAGGTTAAAGTTGTGTAGGTGGTCGGAGCCGTGGGTCCGAGTAGAGGCGACTAGCAGGGCTAGGCCTGTTGCTGCTTCGCAGGCGGAAAATGCGAGTATTAGAAGTGGTAGTATGGTAGCAGATGTTGATTGGGTTTGAATGGGTCACATAGAAAGGGCGACATATATGGAGAGTATCATGCTTTCCAGACATAATAGTGCAGAAATTAGGTGTGTGCGGTGGAAAGCCAGACCCAGGCTGCTTAGGGTGAAGGCGGAGAAAAAGCTTAGTTGTAGGGCAGACATTAAGAAAGTTATAGGGTGTGAGCTATAATCTGTTGAGTCGAAATCAACTGTCTTGATTAGACTAACTTTCTGTTATTCTGCTCATTCTAATCCTCCTTGACTTCACTCGTATACTAGGCCTAGAGTTAAGAGAAGAATGAGGATGGAGGCTCATGTTAGGGTAATGGTAGGGGTTTGTAGCTGGATGGCTCATGGTAGTGGAAGAAGCAGTGCAATTTCTAGGTCAAATAGTAGAAATAGGATTGCTACTAGGAAGAATCGAATTGAAAATGGCAGCCGGGCGGACCCTAATGGGTCAAATCCACATTCGTATGGGGATAGTTTCTCTGAGTCTGGGTTTATTTGTGCTAATCAGAAGTTTAGTGCGGTGAGGATGACACTTAGAATTAATGATGAGATTATCATGAATAGGATTATGTTCATTACTCTTCTCTGGATTTAAACCAGATTTTAAGGATTGGAAGTCGATTGTAATTAATATACTAGAAGAGTAGGATCCTCATCAGTAGATAGTCATATAGAGGAATAGTCATACGACGTCTACAAAGTGTCAGTATCAAGCTGCTGCTTCAAAGCCAAAGTGGTGTTTTGGTGTAAAATGGTATTTGATTAGGCGTAGGAGACATACTAGGAGGAATGTGGAACCAATAATTACGTGAAGGCCGTGGAATCCAGTTGCTACGAAAAAGGTAGAGCCGTACACCCCATCAGCGATGGAGAATGGAGCTTCGTAGTACTCTATGGCTTGTAGGCCAGTGAAGTAAAAGCCTAGTAGAACTGTGAGGGTAAGGGCGTGGATTGCTTGTTTTCGGTTAGCTTCTATGATGCTGTGGTGTGCTCATGTGACTGTAACCCCTGAGGCAAGTAGGATGGCAGTGTTTAGGAGGGGAACGTCTATTGGATTTAGAGGTTTAATTCCAACTGGAGGTCACTGTCCCCCTAGTTCTGGTGTTGGGGCTAGGCTGGAGTGGAAGAATGCTCAAAAGAAACCTAGGAAGAAAAAAGCCTCTGATGTGATGAATAGGACTATTCCATATCGTAGGCCTTTTTGTACTGTAGGCGTGTGGTGGCCTTGGAATGTACTTTCTCGGACGATGTCTCGTCATCATTGGAGCATGACTAGGGCAGTGGAGGTGAGTCCAATAATCAGTAGGTAAGGCGAGTTATGGTGGAATCACACGGTTAGGCCGGATGTAGTAAGGAGAGCGGCGGCTGCTCCTAGGATGGGTCATGGGCTAGGGTCAACTATGTGGCTGGAGTGTGCTTGGTGAGTCATTGGTGATTTAGATGTTCTCTTGTAGGTACAGGCTTAGTAGTAGCACGAATACGTAGGCTTGGATTATGGCTACTGCTACTTCTAGGATTGTAAGTAGGAATAGGACTAATAGTGTTAGTAGTGAGATTATTGGTATTGTTGAGACTAGGGCGGCAGTGGCCGTTGAAATAAGTTGGATTAGTAGGTGGCCTGCTGTAAGATTGGCTGTGAGACGAACGCCTAGGGCTAGGGGACGAATAAGGAGGCTGGTTGTTTCAATGAGGATTAGGGCTGGGATTAGTGGGGTTGGGGTGCCCTCTGGTAGGAGATGGCCTAGGGAGATTGAGGGTTGGTTACGTAGCCCTGTAAGTAGGGTGGCAAGTCATAGGGGAATTGCTAGGGCTAGGTTTATAGAAAGTTGGGTTGTTGGCGTGAATGTGTAGGGCAGTAGGCCTAGTAGGTTAGTAAGTAATAGGAAGATTATTAGTGATGTCAGGATTAAGGCTCATTTGTGTCCTTTGTTGCCTAGTGGTATTATTAGTTGTTTTGTGACTAGGTTAATGAATCATGATTGTAGGGTAGATAGGCGATCGGTGATTCATCGGTTGCCTTGGGTCGGCAGCAGGAGAGCAGGGAATGTTATTGCAATTAGGATCAGTGGGATACCTAGTAGTGATGGGCTTGAGAATTGGTCGAAGAAGCTTAGGTTCATGGTCAGGTTCAGGGGGAGGTGGTTAGGGTTGTTTGAGTTTTGTTAAGTGGAGGGTTTATGGTGATAAAGGATAGTAGTTTGGGTTGGATGATTATGGAGTAGGTGAGTCACGAAGTTAGCATGATAAAAAATCATGGATTTGGGTTTAGTTGAGGCATACCATTAAGGAGGATAGATAGTCCTCTTTCTCTAGCTTAAAAGGCTAGTGCTGGTTCATAGCTTCTTAATGATTAGGATGATAGTAGAGAAGATCAGTTCTCGAAGTCAGCGAGTGGGGCGGATTCAACTACAATTGGTATGAAGCTGTGATTAGCCCCGCAGATTTCTGAGCATTGACCGTAGAATACTCCAGGTCGGGTGGCGGTGAATGAGGTTTGGTTTAGTCGTCCTGGGATTGCGTCAGTTTTTACGCCTAGGCTTGGAACGGCTCATGAGTGAAGTACGTCGTCGGCAGTAACGATGACCCGGACTAGTGATTCTATTGGGACTACTACGCGGTGGTCCACTTCTAGTAGTCGAAAGTGGCCTAGTGGTAGGTCTGCAGTTGGTGTCATGTAAGAGTCAAATGTTAGGTCCTTGAAGTCAGTGTATTCGTAGGATCAGTATCATTGGTGCCCAATGGCTTTTAGTGTCAGGTCGGGCTCGTTAACTTCATCCATTATGTAGAGGATTTGTAGGGATGGTAGAGCAAGCATGATTAGTACGACTGCAGGAAGGATTGTTCAGACAAGTTCGATTTCTTGGGCATCGACTGTGCTGGATGATAGTTTTTCTGTGAGTATTATAGTTAGTAGGTATAGTACCAGGCTACAGATAGCTAGGGCGGTTATTAGAGCGTGGTCGTGGAATTTAACTAGTTCTTCTATGATAGGGGATGAAGCGTCTTGAAAACCGAATTGCATGTGGTTGGCCATATTTGTGTTGAGGTGTACTGGGCTTTCACCTGTAATTTAGTCTTGACAAGACTATGTAATGGTTTTACTAACACCTCTAAATGAGAAAGAAGCATAAGTGGTTTATGCGGTTGGCTTGAAACCAACATATGGGGGTTCGACTCCTTCCTTTCTTGTACTTGAACGAAGGCTGGTTCTTCAAATGTGTGGAATGGGGGTGGGCAGCCGTGGATTCATTCAACGTTTGTGCTAATAAGTTCTGGTTGTAGGGCTTTGCGTTTGGATGCGAAAGCTTCTCAGATGATGAACATTAGCATGATTACGGCAGTTAGGGAGATTAGTGAGCCTACTGATGAGATAGTGTTTCATAGGGTGTAGGCGTCTGGGTAGTCTGAGTATCGTCGTGGCATGCCGGCTAGTCCAAGGAAGTGTTGGGGGAAGAAGGTGAGGTTTACTCCCACGAATATTACTCCGAAGTGGATTTTAGCTCATGTAGAGTGTAGGGTGTATCCGGTGAATAGCGGGAATCAGTGGGTGAATCCTGCTAGGATTGCAAATACTGCACCTATGGATAGTACGTAGTGGAAATGAGCTACTACATAGTAGGTATCGTGTAGGGCAATATCTAGAGAGGAGTTTGCTAGGACAATTCCTGTCAGTCCACCAATAGTGAATAGGAAGATGAATCCTAGGGCTCACAGCATTGGTGGGTCTCATTTGATTGTTCCTCCGTGTAGAGTTGCTAGTCAGCTGAATACTTTGATTCGGGTGGGGATGGCAATGATTATGGTGGCGGATGTGAAGTATGCTCGAGTGTCTACGTCCATTCCGACTGTAAACATGTGGTGTGCTCAAACGATGAAACCTAGGAACCCAATGGATAGCATAGCTCATACTATTCCTATGTAGCCAAATGGTTCTTTTTTTCCTGCGTAGTATGCTACTACATGAGAGATGATGCCGAATCCTGGTAGGATTAGGATATAAACTTCTGGGTGTCCGAAGAATCAGAATAGATGTTGGTATAGTACTGGATCTCCTCCTCCGGCTGGATCAAAGAATGTGGTATTGAGGTTTCGGTCTGTTAGGAGCATAGTGATTCCTGCAGCAAGTACGGGTAGAGAGAGAAGGAGTAGTACTGCGGTAATTAGTACGGATCATACGAACAGAGGGGTTTGGTATTGTGATAGGGCTGGAGGTTTCATGTTGATTGCTGTGGTAATGAAGTTAATTGCCCCTAGGATGGAGGAAATACCTGCTAGGTGAAGTGAGAAGATGGCTAGGTCGACTGAGGCTCCAGCATGAGCTAGGTTACCAGCTAGTGGTGGGTACACAGTTCATCCTGTTCCTGCTCCTGCCTCTACTGTTGAAGAAGCTAGAAGGAGGAGGAATGAGGGTGGGAGGAGTCAGAAGCTTATGTTGTTTATTCGTGGGAATGCTATATCTGGGGCACCAATTATTAGAGGAACTAGTCAGTTTCCAAATCCTCCGATTATGATTGGCATTACTATAAAGAAAATTATGACGAAAGCATGGGCTGTAACGATTACATTGTAGATTTGGTCGTCTCCTAGCAGAGCACCTGGTTGGCCTAGTTCTGCTCGGATGAGGAGGCTTAGGGCGGTACCTACTATTCCGGCTCATGCTCCGAAGATTAGGTACAGAGTGCCAATGTCTTTGTGGTTAGTTGAGAATAGTCATCGGTTGATGAAAGTCACAGGTAAGATGGCTGAGTGTATAAGCGTTAGGCTGTAGTCCTTTTTACAGAGGTTCAATTCCTCTTCTTATCGGCTCTGTAGTGAAGTTCATGGTGAGTTGCAAGCTCATTGATGTGTACTAACAGTACACCGGAGTCTGCTAGGCAGAAGCCTGTTGGTTTGGGGCATATAGCTGTTAACTATAGTATCATGGGATCGAAGCCCATCTGTCTAGGGGGGTGTAAAAATCCTAGCTTAATTAAAGCATCTGAGTTGCATTCAGGGGATGCAGGATAACGTCCTGCGGATTTTAACAGAAACTAAGAGGGTCTAACTCTTGTTTAAGGCTTTGAAGGCCTTCGGTTTCAGTAAACCTAAGTTTCTCTTTAAATAATGGTAGTAAGTATGGGGGAAACTGGGAGGAGCATAATGGAGAGGGTGGTCAGAACGGCGATTGAGGGGTTGATTGGTTTATTTGTATGTCACTGTTTTATGTGATTTGTTGTGTGAGGTGGGAGCGTGATTGTTGCACAATATGCAAGACGGAGGTAGAAGAAAAGACTCAGCAGTGATAGAAGAGAGATAATAATTGCCGCTGAGGCTATTTCTTGTTTAGTTAGTTCTTGAATAATGAGTCATTTTGGGAGGAAGCCAGTCAGAGGGGGGAGGCCGGCTAAGGATAGGAGTGTTAGTAGGAGGATTGTGCTAAGTGAAGGTGCTTTTGTTCATGCAGTTATTAGCGTAGATAGATTTAGGACTTTTATTGAATTTAGGGTTAGGAATACGGCAGCAGTTATTATGGCATATAGATAGAAGTTGAGAAGAGTGAGTTTAGGGTAGTAGATTAGGATGATGGCCATTCAGCCTAGGTGAGAGATAGAGGAGAAGGCCATAATTTTTCGGGTTTGTGTTTGGTTTAGTCCTATTCAGCCTCCTAGGGCTACGGAGAGAATGGCCAGGGTAGTTAGTAGTGTGGGGTTGAGAGACAGGGAAGTTATATAGAGTAGGGTAATTGGTGGAAATTTCATGGCTGTGGATAGGAGAAGGCCAGTAATGAGGGGGGAACCCTGTAGGACTTCTGGGAATCAGAAGTGGAAAGGCACTAATCCAAGCTTCATTGAGATGGCTGCAGTTAGGATAAGGGAGGATGTGGGGTGGGTTAGCTGGGTGATGTCCCATTGTCCAGTGTATCATGCGTTAGTCATGCTGGAGAATAGTACTAGAGTTGAGGCGGTTGCTTGAACTAGAAAGTATTTGGTTGCCGCTTCAATGGCTCGAGGGTGGTGAGATTTTGAAATTAGGGGTAAAATAGCGAGTGTGTTGATTTCAAGGCCGGTTCAGGCTATGATTCAATGATTGCTTGAAATTGTGATGGTTGTACCTAGGAGTAGGCTAGTGACAAAAATTAGTTTTGCCTGTGGGTTCATTAGCAGGGGAAGGGGTTAAACCATCATTTTCGGGGTATGGGCCCGATAGCTTGATTAGCTGACCCTACTAGAAAATAATATAAAGGAAGTATGGAGGGTTTTGATCCCTCTTGTACAGGTTCGATTCCTGTTTTTCTAAGATGTAGGAAATGAGAGGGCTGGTGTACCTCTATGTTCACTTTATCATAGTGACCCTTTTGATGTTCAGGCACATTTCCTGGTGGTTCCTTAGGTAGGGAGGCAGACCTGCATAGGAAATTGGCATGCTAATGTGTCATAGGCATAGGGCGAGTGTTAATGGGAGGAAGTTTTTTCATAGTAAGTGCATTAGTTGGTCGTATCGGAATCGTGGGTAGGAGGCACGGATTCATAGGAATCCTATGGATAGAAGTAGGACTTTTGTAGCTAGGATCACAGGGAAGAGTTCTTGGGGCGGTTTGTACAGGCTTGGGTTGAAGAATAGGATTACGGTTAGTGTATTTATGAGTATGATGTTTGCGTATTCTGCTAGAAAGAACAGGGCGAATGGTCCTGCAGCATATTCTACATTGAATCCCGAAACTAGCTCTGATTCTCCTTCTGTAAGGTCGAATGGAGCGCGGTTTGTTTCAGCCAGTGTAGATACATATCATATTATGGCGAGAGGTCAGCAGGAGAAGATCAGAAATAGGGGTTCCTGGACAACTGCTAGGGTGCTTAGGGTATAATTTCCGCTAAGAAGGATAATTGATAGTAGGATGATTGCTAGAGTTACTTCGTATGAGATTGTTTGGGCTACTGCCCGTAGAGATCCGATTAGAGCATATTTTGAGTTAGAGGCTCATCCGGATCATAGGATGGAGTACACTGCTAGACTTGACATGGCTAGTATGAATAGTAGTCCGAGGTTTAGGTCTGCGAGGGGAAATGGGATTGGAAGTGGGGTTCAGATAGAGATTGCTAGGAGGAGAGCTAGCATTGGGGTAATGATAAATAGGATTGGGGAAGATGTTGACGGGCGGATTGGTTCTTTGATGAATAGTTTTACCCCATCTGCTACGGGCTGTAGAAGCCCAAAAGGGCCTACAACATTGGGGCCTTTTCGGCCCTGCATGTAGCTTAGGATTTTGCGTTCTACTAGGGTTAAGAAGGCTACGGCGATTAGAATAGGGATAGCATAAGAAAGTGCTATAATGAGGTTGACTAGGATGGGATAGTTGGCCATTTTAAGTTTAGCTAGGGAGAGGATTTGAACCTCTGATATAAAGGACTTAAGCCTTTTGCATTTTCCGAGCTCTGCCACGCTAGCTGGTCCTTTTCTAGGACATGGTTGTGGTGTGATAGCCTTTCGTAATTTAGTTGGATTCATTACTTAAGGCGAAGGCTTGCCTGTAGTATTGGCCTCACTTTTCCTGTCCTTTCGTACTGGGAAGAGTTCATCATAGATGGAAACCGACCTGGATTGCTCCGGTCTGAACTCAGATCACGTAGGACTATTAATCGTTGAACAAACGAACCCTTAGTAGCGGCTGCACCACTAGGATGTCCTGATCCAACATCGAGGTCGTAAACCTCCCCGTCGATACGGACTCTCGGAGGAGATTGCGCTGTTATCCCTGGGGTAACTTGGTCCATTGATCAATTATATTGGGTCTGGGTGCTATTCGCACGTTGAGGGGTCGCTCTCAGTCTAGAGTTGTGGTCTAATTTTTGGAGGATTTGTTTTTCTCCAAGGTCGCCCCAACCGAAAAACGCAGGCCAGTTCCCTGTAAAGCGTGTACCCAGTGGGTGTGAATGTGTGAAGGGGTGGCTGCTGATTTTTAAGCTCCACAGGGTCTTCTCGTCTTATGTAGTTATCCCTGCTTTTGCACAGGGAGATCAATTTCACCGATCGCCTGTAAGAGACAGTTAAGACCTCGTTTAGCCATTCATACGGGTCCCGATTTATGAGACAATTGATTGCGCTACCTTTGCACGGTTAGGATACCGCGGCCGTTAAACACTAAGTCACAGGGCAGGCATCACCTTCAATACTTGTTTGTTGTTTGCTGAAGGTATGTTTTTGGTAAACAGTCGGGCCTTGACGTGTTTGCCTAGTTCCTTTTACAGGTTTTAATCTTTCTTAATGGACGCTCCTCTGTCGGGTTAACAAATTTACCTGATACTCTGCTTGTTTGATTTGTCGTATCTTGGTGATTTGTTAATAATGTAAAGATGTAAGCTTGCGTCGTAGAGGGAGGACCCTGGTTACTCATTCTAGCATTAATTCTCCTATTTACATATAGGTTAGCCTGTTAATGATGAGGGAGTCATGTAGTTCTTATATTTTTTAGTCGAAGAGCTTTAACGCACTCTTTGTTGATGGCTGCTTGAAGGCCCACAGGAGATCTTTCTATAGATTATTTATCCGCTCGTAGAGATTGTATTCTTTTTTAAAGGAGCTGTACCCCCTTTAAATAGCCCTTAATTCGCTTCATTAGGGTTTTATTAGTTTCCTTGGAGAAGAATTAAGAGTGAACTAAGATTCGTTTCACAGGCAACCAGCTATCACCCAGCTCGATTGGCTTTTCACCTCTACTAGTAAGTCATCCCACTCTTTTGCCACAGAGACGGGTTCGCTCAATAATAGCTGCTCACAAGTAGCTCGCTTAGGTTTCGGGGTGGCAAACTTAAATTCGTTTTGCTTGGTTTTTCTTGCTAGACCATGATGCAAAAGGTACAAGGGTTGATCTTTGCTGTTTATAGCTTAGTTTTTTCATTATTATTTCATCTTTCCCTTACGGTACGTGATCTCTATCGCGCCAATGGGTGTCTTTTCTATCGCCTATACTAAGACTAGTAAATGCTTTAGTTTGGTGTATGTAGTAGCTTTGTTATTCCAGGTCAATGTGGTTGGGCTAGAATTTGGCATCAAGACGATCTGGTGTTAGCAGATATTTTTCAGGTGTAAGCTGAATGCTTTTGCTTAAGCTACGTCTTGGTTGTCTAAGTGCACCTTCCGGTACACTTACCTTGTTACGACTTGCCTCCTCTTTAGCTGAATAGCGTATTAATGTATTAGGGGTTTGGGTCGCTTTTGAGGAGGGTGACGGGCGGTATGTACGTGTCCCAGGGCCGGCTTAAAGAGGGCTCGATTGTCCCACTTTACTGCTAAATCCGCCTTCTAAGGGCCATTTCAGACCCTTTTGCCGTAATGTTCTAATCTAGAAAATGTAGCCCATTACTTCCACTCCATGGGCTATACCTTGACCTGTCTTACTAGTGTGTTGGACTATTGCGCTCACTGTTGAACCATCAGGGGGGTGGGCTGGCGACGGCGGTATGTAGGCTGATTCAGCGAGGAGTGGTCAGGTAATATCGTGGATCATCGATTACAGAACAGGCTCCTCTAGGTGGGTTTGGGACACCGCCAAGTCCTTAGAGTTTTAAGCGTTTGTGCTCGTAGTTCTCGGGCGGATGCTCAGGTAGCATAGAGCATCAAGATTTAGGGCCAGGCATAGTGGGGTATCTAATCCCAGTTTGGGCCCTGGCTTTCGTGGATTTCAATCAATCGTCAGCCTAAGATCTTCTTTGGTAGTTGGCCTTATGAGCATCTTGGGCTTATTACAGCTCAGTTGCTTTTTAATCTTAGTTACTTAGATAGCATGTTACCACCCTTCACGCCGTTATACTGTTAATTTGAGTCTCCTGTATGACCGCGGTGGCTGGCACAGGATTTACCGACCCTTAAGGTTGCCATGACTAAGTCAAGTTTACACTCATTGCTTAATGTTAACCACTGCTGAATACCCGTGGGGGCGTGGCAAGTGCAAGGCGTCTTGGGCTACAATTGTGTGTGCCTGATGCCCGCTCCTATCGACTTGGTTAAAGGGTGCCAGGGCATTTACACTGGAACGCGGATACTTGCATGTATAATTCTGGCAAAAACCAACAGTAAGGTTAGGACTAAGTCTTTTGTCCATGGGGTGTTTGTGGCAGCCGTCTTGACATCTTCAGTGTCATGCTTTGTTGTAAGCTACATGGAC